AGTAAGATGCCTGATTAAAGGATTATTTTGATGTAATAAAAAAAGTAAATTTTTTACTCTTACTAAACTACAATTTTTGGAATTAAACCAAATCTTAAGAAATCAAAATTCTTTATGCATCTTACATTTAATTGTAAAAAGATAAGCTAAAAAAGCTAATGGACTCATAACCCATTTATGAAAATTAATTCTCTTTTTAATTTTAATAAATTCAACAAAACTAATATTTATAATATTTTTAACCTTAAGAACAGTTATAGTATATTCATCATCAAGATTTATTATATCATGATTAAGAATAGAAATCAATTTAATTTCATTTCTACCTATTATTACTAAAAGTAAAAAAATAAAAGATCAATCAATAAAATACTTTATTATTCAAAGCCTGTCTTCATCAATAATATTATTGTCCATTATTATAAATTTCAAAATTGAAACCCCCATTAATTTTGAAAACTTAATAATAATAAGACTAATAATAAAAATAGGCATAATTCCCTTTCACTTGTGAATTCTATCGTTTATAGAAAAATTAACTTGAATAAAATGTCTTCTTATAAATACTATTCAAAAACTTTCACCTATTGTAATTATTTCACAAATAATCAACTTTAAAACAACTATTTTACCAATAGTTTTATCACTTTTTATAGCACCTATTTCAATAATTAAAGTAAATTCAATTAAAAAAATAATGACATATTCATCAATTTACAATTCCCCATGAATAATTTCATCAATTTACATCTCAAAAAATGTATTTATATTATTTTTTTTAATTTATTCAACAATAAATTTTTTATTTTCAAAAAAAATAAACGAACAAAACATTATATTTTTTAACCAAATTACAGAAAAAACCTCATCCTCTAAAATTAATTTAATAATTAATTTAATTTCAATAAGAGGTATACCCCCCACAATAGGATTTTTCCCAAAGTGAATTATTTTAAGTAAAATAAATGAAATCTCAATTTTAATTTCAATTATAATACTTTTTTCAACTATTATTTCATCATTTATTTATTTAAAAATTCTATCCTCAATTTTACTTAACCAATCAACAAAAAAAAAATTCTTTAAATCAATAAATTTTAACGAAACAGAATTAGTAATAAACTTGATAGGTACAATCAACTTCATTTTATTTAAACCAAATTAAAGGATTTAAGTTAATGAAACTATTAACCTTCAAAGTTAAAATTGTATAACCTAAATATATAAGCCTTAGCTTATATATTTTAAACCACCTTAAATTTGCAATTTAAGTTAACTTTAAGACCTAAAAATAATATCATAAAATAATGAGAGGTAAAAACCTTAAATAAATTTACAATTTATTACTTTAATCAGACATCCCATTTATTTATACATTAATTCATGTATAAATGAATATTTTCAACAAATCACAAAGATATTGGTACAATATACTTTATATTTGGTTTATGATCAGGATTAATAGGAACAATAATAAGATTAATTATTCGTATAGAATTATCTCAACCAGGATCATTAATTAAAAATGATCAACTTTATAATACCATTGTAACTTCTCACGCATTCGTAATAATTTTCTTTATAGTAATACCTATTATAATTGGAGGCTTTGGAAACTGAATAATTCCTCTTATAATTGGTGCACCAGATATAGCATTCCCACGAATAAACAACATAAGATTTTGACTTTTACCAGCATCTATTACACTACTGATTTCCAGTTCATCTTCAGGTTCAGGAACAGGAACAGGATGAACAGTTTACCCCCCCCTTTCAGGGCAAACGGCTCATTCAGGACCTTCAGTAGATTTAACAATTTTTTCTCTCCATATTGCAGGAATTAGATCTATTTTAGGAGCAATCAACTTTATTTCAACAATTATTAATATACGAACAAAAGGTATAACATTTGATAAAATACCCCTCCTATGTTGATCTGTTCTAATTACAGCTATCCTTCTATTAATTTCATTACCAGTTTTAGCTGGAGCAATTACAATATTAATTTTAGACCGAAACTTTAATACATCATTTTTTGATCCGTCAGGAGGTGGAGACCCTATTTTATATCAGCACTTATTCTGATTTTTTGGTCACCCAGAAGTGTATATTCTTATCTTGCCAGGATTTGGTTTAATTTCTCATATTATTATAATAGAAAGAGGAAAAAATATTACATTTGGACACCTGGGTATAATTTATGCAATAATTTCGATTGGTATTTTAGGATTTATTGTTTGAGCACATCACATATTTACAGTAGGAATAGATGTAGATACACGAGCCTACTTTACCTCAGCAACTATAGTGATTGCAGTGCCTACTGGAATTAAAATTTTTAGTTGAATTGCAACAATTCAAGGTTCACCAAAAATAAACTCACCTCAAATAATTTGATCATTAGGATTTGTATTTTTATTTACAATAGGAGGACTAACAGGTGTAATTTTAGCAAATTCATCAATTGATATTGTAATTCATGATACTTACTATGTTGTAGCTCACTTTCATTACGTTTTATCAATAGGAGCTGTATTTGCAATTATAGCGAGAGTAATTCACTGATTTCCATTAGTTACAGGACTAATATTAAATAAAAAATGACTAAAAATTCAATTTTTTATTATATTCATAGGAGTAAATTTAACATTTTTTCCCCAACATTTTCTTGGATTGTCAGGTATGCCACGACGATACTCAGATTATCCAGACACAATATTTTTATGAAATTATATTTCATCAACAGGTTCAATTATTTCAATATTAAGAATTATAATATTTCTATTTATTATCTGAGAAAGTATATCATTTAAACGATTACCAATTTTTAAAAACAATAACTTATCATCAATTGAATGAATAATAAATTTACCACCTTCAGAACACTCATTTAACGAACTACCATTATTAAACAAATTCTAAGAGTGGCAGAAAAGTGTCATGAGCTTAAAATTCATTTATAAATTTATATTTCCTTAGAAATAACAACATGAATAAAATTTAATTTAATAAATAGAGCAAGACCAATTATAGAACAACTAATTATATTCCACGATCATACAATAATAATTGTATTATTTATTATAATTACAGTTATAACAATAATATTATTAATAATTAAAAGAAACCTTATAAGACGAAATATTTTAGAAAATCAAATTTTAGAAACCCTATGAACATTAATTCCAGCAATTACCTTAATTCTTATTGCATTACCATCACTTAAAATTCTTTATATTATAGAAGAATTAATTAATCCATCCATTACAGTAAAAGTCTTAGGACACCAATGATACTGAACATATGAATATTCAGACAAAAAAAAAATAGAAATTGAATCTTATATAATTAATAAAACAAAAAATAAAGAATTCCGCTTATTGGAAGTTTCAAATCGACTAGTTTTACCATTTTTAACCCAAACCCGAATAATTATTTCATCTTCAGATGTTATTCACTCATGAACTATTCAATCATTAGGATTAAAAATGGATGCAATCCCAGGACGACTAAATCAATCTTCAATTTTACTAAAAAAACCAGGAATTTTTTTTGGACAATGTTCTGAAATTTGTGGAATAAATCACAGATTTATACCCATCTCTTTAGAAAGAATTAACATAAAATCATTTATTAGATGAATAAAAACTATTAACTAAACCATTAAGTGACTGAAATGAAAGTAATGGTCTCTTAAACCAAAATATAGTATTTATCACATACTCTTAATGAAAGAAGTTAATTTAAATTAAAATAATTATTTGTCAAATAAAATTTACAATTAAAATTGTACTTCTTGATTCCACAAATAGCACCTATATGATGAGTCACAATCCTAATAATATCCTCAATATTGTTAACACAAATTATAACAAATTTAGAATTTGACAAAGAAAAAAAAAAAAAAAAAACAAAAAAAATAAAATTAAAAAAAACTAAAATTTTATGATAACAAGTTTATTTTCATCATTTGATCCCTCATCTAACTTGTTACAATTAAACTGATTAACATTTTTTCTACCTATAATTATTATACCAATAAATTTTTGAATAAAAAAATCACGATGATTAATAATTAAAAAAAAAATTACAAAAAAAATTTTTTTTGAATTTAATAATTCAACAAAACATAAAGAAATTATATATTTATCAATTAGAATTATAATTATAATTCTAATTAACAACTTCATAAGATTGTTTCCTTACATCTTTACACCAACAAGTCATATTTCAATCTCTATATCGTTATCTATTCCAACATGAATAATATTAATAATTTACGGATGAACAAAATTTTCTAATTCAATATTTAAACACTTATTACCAGTAGGTACACCTGGTCCAATCATACCAATAATAATTTTAATCGAAACCACAGGAAATTTAATTCGACCAATTTCTCTTTCAGTCCGATTAACAGCAAATATAATTGCTGGTCACTTAATTATAATTTTATTAGGTAACCTAAACTCAATTAAAATAATTTACATAATTTTACCAATTCAAATAATATTAATAATATTTGAATCAGCAATCTCAATTATTCAAGCATATGTATTCGCTACACTAATAACACTTTACTCTAGAGAAATTCCATATGAAAAAAAATCATCCATTTCATTTAGTAACTAAAAGACCCTGACCTATTCTTTCATCAATAAACTTATTAACTATAATTGTAGGTATAACAACATGAATATACAAAAAAGAATATTTTTTTATAATATTTGGAACAACTTTAACAACTTTATGTGCAATATTATGATGACGAGATGTAACTCGAGAATCTACATTTCAAGGTAATCATACTATTAAAGTAATAAGAGGAATAAAAATAGGTATAATTATATTTATTATTTCAGAAATTATATTTTTTTCATCATTTTTCTGAAGATTTTTCCATTCTAGACTATCCCCCTCAATTGAAATTGGTATAAATTGACCCCCTAAGTCAATTAAATCTTTTAACCCAATAGAAGTACCCTTATTAAATACAATTATTTTATTATCTTCAGGAGCTACAATTACATGAATACATCATAGTATACTAAATAATAAATTAAATAAATCATTTAAATCACTAATTATAACAATTTTATTAGGAATTTACTTCACAATTCTACAAAAATGAGAATATTCAGAATCACAATTTTCTATTTCTGATTCAATTTATGGTTCTACATTTTTTATTTCAACAGGATTTCACGGTATTCACGTAATTATTGGTACAATATTTATATGTGTAATAGCAATCCGAATAAAAAAATTACATTTTTCATGTAAACATCATTTAGGTTTAGAAGCAGCAATTTGATATTGACATTTTGTAGATATCGTTTGATTATTTTTATATATTTCAATTTATTGATGAGGTAAATAATTCTTATTCTTTTAGTATAATTAGTATAATTGACTTCCAATCAAAAGGTTAAATTTTAAAAGAATAATTAAAATTTTTTATTCATCAATAATTATTTTATTAATCACAAATATATTATTTTTATTAACAACATCAATTTCAAAAAAAACAAAATTTAGACGAGAAAAAAATACAGCATTTGAATGTGGATTTAGACAATTATCATCACCCCGAAGTTCATTTTCAACACACTTTTTCCTAATTGCAACAATTTTTTTAATTTTTGATGTAGAAATTTCAATTTTACTACCAATTTACAACACAAAAATAACAGTTATAAGAGAATGATTTCTATCATCAATTATTATTTTAACAATTTTACTTTTAGGATTAATTCACGAATGAAAAAACGGTATATTAGAATGATCAAATTAAAGGAATATAGTTAAATATAACAGTTTCTTTGCAAGAAAAAAGTATTGATTAAATCAATTATTCTCAAAGTAAAGAAGTAAAATACAATTTAATTTCGACTTAAACTTAGAGTAAATCTCCTTACTTATATCGTTAAGTAAATTAAATGAAGCTAAAAAGAAGCATTCCACTGTTAATGGAAAAATTGGTTAATCCCTTTTAAAAGAATAAACATAAGAAGCTGCTAACTATCTTTTAAGTGTTAACTCACTTTATTCTTATTTATATAGTTTAAAAAAAAACATTATATTTTCAATATAAAGTTAAAATTATTTTTATAAATTTTTAAAAAAATATCTGAAAGAATATAAATTCTATCTTGATATTTTCAACATCAAACTTTAAATTAAGCTATCCAAATAAATTTACATAAAAAATAAAAAAAATAAAATAAAAACAAAAAAAGAAACTATATATAAATAAAAACTATTAAAAAATAAAGAAGAAAAAATTATAGATAATCAATTTAAAAACCCAATTAATCCACCTGATAAAAAATATTCAAATCAACCATTATCAACCAAATTTATACAAATTATTCTAAAAGAAAAAAAACGATTCAAAAAAAAATAAGAAGAAAAATAATTTAAATAAAACATTGAACCAAAAAAATAAACAAAATAACCAAAAAAATAATAAACAATATTTTTAAATAAATTAAAACAAATAAATAAACAAAAAAACATTATTATTAAAGGAAATATTTTAAATCTATAGTCAACAAAAAAAATGAAATCAATAAATAATCAATAAATCAACGACCCAAATAATAAAGAAAAAATATATAAAAAAAATATAGAAAAATTTATATAAAATCTATACTTAAAACTTAATAAAGGAAAAAAAAAAGAATTACAATAAAATAAATAATAAGCTAAACGAATTCTATAAAAAAAAGTTAAAGAAACAGAAAAAAAAAAAAAAATAAAAATTAAATTTCTAAATTCTATCAAATAAAAAAGTTCTATAACAAAATCCTTAGAATAAAATCCAGAAAAAAAAGGAAATCCTGATAAACATAATAAAGAAATAAAAAAACAAGAAGATACATAAGGACACTGATTTAAAAGACCACCTATATAACGAATATCTTGACTACCCAAAAAACAATGAATAAAATAACCCGAACAAAGAAATAATAAAGATTTAAAAATAGCATGAATTAATAAATGAACAAAGCATAAAGTTAAACAACCCAAAGATAAAATAAAAAATATAAATCCCAACTGACTCAAAGTAGAAAAAGCAATAATTTTCTTTAAATCATTCTCTAATAAAGCATTTATACTAGATAAAAATATTGTTAACAAAGAAATATATATTAAAAACCAAGTATTAAAATAAAATAAATAATTATTAAAACGAATTAATAAATAAATTCCTGAAGTTACTAAAGTAGAAGAATGAACTAAAGAAGAAACAGGAGTAGGAGCAGCTATTGCACAAGGCAGTCAAAAAGAAAAAGGAAATTGAGCTCTCCTTGTAAAAGAAGCAAATAGAATTAAATAAATAAATAAACTTAAATTTAAATCAAAAAAATCATTATATAAAAAAATATGTCAACAACCAAAATTAAAAAATAAACCAATAGACAAAATCAAAAATACATCACCAAAACGATTAATTAAAACTGTCAAAAGACCAGAAATTATTCTTAAAGAATTCTGGTAATAAATAACTAAACAATAAGAAACTAATCCTAAACCATCTCAACCTAAAAGTAAACTAATTAAATCAGGAATTAAAATAAAAAAAATTATTCTTAAAATAAATATAAATACAAAATAAAAAAAACGAATAAAATTTTTGTCTTCACTTATATAACCAACTCTATAAAAAAGAACACAACCAGAAATTAAAAAAACAAAAGACATAAAAATCAAAGAAACTCAATCAAATAAAATTATTAAAGTAAAAATAAATCCATTATAATCATAAAATACTCACTCAAAAAAAACAATCAAACTATATTCATAAAAATAAATACTAAAAAAAAAAAAAAAAAAAAAAAAAAAAAAAAAAAAAAAAAAAAAAAAAAAAAAAAACAATTTAATCTAAATAACACGGCTCTTCCTCAAAAAGATCTTTGAACTCACAAATCAAAATTTTTAATTAAACTAAAAGAACATATAAAATATATAAAATAATAACTTAAAAAAAAAAATTTAATCTAAAAGTTATAAAAAAAACAGGAAAACCGTGTAAAATTAAAATTAGATACTCATGTAAAAAACAATAACAACCAAACTTTATTAAACTTCTTGAATACCCATGTTGTGTTAAAAAAAAAATTGTTAAACTATAACAAGCAGACAGAAATAAAATAAAAAATAAATAAAATAAAGTATATAATCTTCAAGAAAGACATCTAATTACAATCAAAATTTCAGAAAATAAATTAATTGAAGGTGGACAAGATATATTTATTACACAAAACATAAATCAAAAAAATGATAAAGAAGGAAAAATTCTAATTAAACCCCTTAAAATAAATAATCTTCGTCTTATAAATCGTCTATAAACAATGCCAACAAGATAAAATAAACCCGAAGATACAAATCCATGACCAATTATTAAAACCAAAGAACCTAAAACGCCAGTATTTCTTATAGTAAACAAACCTACAATTGCCAAAGATATATGACAGACAGAAGAATAAGCAATTAATATTTTTAAATCTCTTTGAATTATACAGATTATTCTAACAATAATACAACCTCATAAACTTAAACCAATAAAAAAAAAACTAAAATCAAAAACAAATTTATAAATAAATTTTAATAAACGAATAATTCCGTATCCTCCTAATTTTAATAAAACACCAGCTAAAATTATTGATCCTCCAACAGGTGCCTCAACATGAGCTTTTGGAAGTCAAGAATGTAAACCAAATATAGGAAATTTAATAAGAAAAGAAAAAAGTAAAATAAATATTAAAATATTTCTGTCAAATTTAAAATCTAAAAAATAAGAAAATCTTCCATTTAAACTTATTATATAAAAAATAGTTAATAAAAAAGGGAAAGAACCAAACAAAGTATAGAAAATTAAATAAAATCCTGCATTTAAACGTTCAGGCTGATAACCTCAACCAAATAATACCAAAAATACAGGAATTATAGAACCCTCAAAAAAAAAATAAAAATAAAAAAAATCCATAACTGAAAACACAAAAAACAAAAAAATTAAAATCATATTAATATAAAAACAATAAATTAATTTAAAATCTAAATAAGAAGATAATAATGATAAAGAAATCAATAAACAAATTCAAATTCTTAAACAAATAAAATTAAAAGAAATAAAATCTATACCAAAAATATATGAAATAAAACAAAAATTAAAAAAAAAAAAATTTTTTAAAAAAAAAAAAAAAAAAAAAAAAAAAAGTCTATAAATATAATAAATCAAATTTAAATTTAGAGGGATCACAAAAAACAAATAAAAAATAAATTTTAACATATTCTTAAACTTATCAAATAATCGAAAGAATTCCTACGAACTAAATAAACTATTAATGATAAACCAATTACACCATCACATACAGAAATTACAAGAAAAATAATTCTAAAAAAATTTTCATATAAAAAAAATATAAAATAGTAATTACATATTCCAAATAAAGAAATTATTATAAATTCAAGTATTAATAAAGATAGTAAAAAAAATTTTCGAACAAAAAATAAACCCAATAAACCAGAAAAAAAAATCATTAATAAAAATAACATTAGTAACTAGACAGAAATTGTTTTTATAGTTTAAAAAAAACAATGATCTTGTAAATCAAAATTAGAATTTAATTCTTTAAAACTATTTTCAGTAAAGAATATAATTCATCTTTAGTCTCCAAAACTAAAATTTTTTTTAAAATATTTACTGAATAACATTTATAATAATAATAATTATAATTTTGACACCTTTTATAAAACATCCAATTTCATTAGGATTTTTACTAATTTTACAAACAACTTTAATTTCCATAAATATATATATTAATTTAAAATCAACATGATATAGATATATCCTATTTATTACAATTATTGGAGGAATAATAGTAATATTTATGTACATAACAAGAATTTCATCAAACGAAAAATTTGAAATAATAAATTCAAACATATTAATTATAATTTCTATCTTAATTATTGTAATTATGTGCACAATTTGTATAATAAAAAAAATAAATATACTAAATGAAATATCAATAAAATTAGAAGAAAAAAAAATAATTTTTCAAGTATTTCAAGAAACAAAATCAACCCACAAACTTTTCAAATTTAATAAAAATATAATTACAATTTTTTTAATAATAATTCTTTTACTAACAATAATTTCAGTTACAAATATTTCATCATCATTTGAAGGACCACTAAAAAAAACTTATGTTTAAACCTAAACGAAAATCACTATTTATTAACAATTTCTTGATTGATTTACCATCACCATCAAATATTTCAACTTGATGAAATTTTGGATCACTTTTAGGAATATGTTTATTTATACAAATTGTAACAGGAATCTTTTTAGCAATACATTATTCACCCAATATTGCAAACGCATTCAAAAGAATTATTCATATTATACGAGATGTAAATTATGGATGAATAATACGAAATATTCATGCTAACGGAGCATCAATATTTTTTATTTTTATTTACTTACATACAGGACGAGGACTATATTATGGATCCTTTAAATTAAAAAAAACATGAATATCAGGAACATTTATTTTATTAACATTAATAGCTACAGCATTTATAGGGTATGTTTTACCATGAGGTCAAATATCATTTTGAGGAGCAACAGTAATTACTAATTTAATTTCAGCAATTCCATTTTTAGGTGAAATAATTGTTCAATGAATCTGAGGTGGATTTGCAGTAGATAACCCTACGTTAAATCGATTCTTTACTTTCCATTTTATTTTACCATTTATTGTTTCAATAATAGTAATCCTACATTTAATATTTTTACATGAAACAGGCTCATCTAACCCAATTGGATCAAAAAATAATATTGATAAAATTCCATTTCATCCTTATTTTACAATTAAAGACGTTACAGGGTTTATCCTATCACTTTCTACATTTTCACTATTAATTAATTTAAATCCATATATACTTACAGATCCAGAAAACTTTTCTATAGCTAACCCTTTAGTTACACCAATTCATATTCAGCCAGAATGATACTTTTTATTTGCCTATGCAATTTTACGATCAATTCCCAATAAACTAGGAGGTGTCATTGCATTAATAATATCAATTTTAATTTTATTATTTTTACCTTTATCAATAAATAACAAATTTCAAAGAAATATATTTTATCCAATTAATAAAACATGTTTTTGAACATTAATTAACTCATTTATTTTATTGACATGAATTGGTGCACGACCAGTAGAAGAACCATATATCATAACAGGACAAATATTAACTATAATTTATTTCTTAATATTTTTAATTTTACCAACTCTCTCAAAAAAATGAGACAAATTATAATTAGTTAATTTACTTTAAAAGTACTTATATCTTGAAAATATAAAAAAGAATAATTTATTTCTGTTAACTTATTAATAAAATCATTTACTAAAAAAAATGAAATAATAATAAATTTTTAAACAAATAAAATATACAAAAAAATTTAAAACTACAGGTAAATAACACCTTCAAGATAAATATATTAGTTTATCATAACGATACCGAGGAAAAGTAGAACGAATTCAAATAAAAGAAAAAATTATTAATATAAATTTTATATAAAAAATAAATCTAAAAGCATCACTACCAAAAAATAAAATAACTATAAAAAAACTAAGAAACATGATATTAGTATATTCAGATAAAAAAAATAAAGAAAATATAAAAGATCTATATTCAACATTAAATCCAGAAACTAATTCAGATTCACCTTCAGAAAAATCGTATGGTGAACGATTTGTTTCCGCTAAACAACATGAAAAAAAAATTATAAATAAAGGAAAACAACAAAAAAACACTCAAATATATAATTGTCTTAAAATAAAATTTACTAAACAAAATCTTTCAAAAAAAATTACTAAACATAAAATAACTAAAAAAAAACAAACTTCATAAGAAATTCTTTGAGCAATTGAACGCATAGCCCCAATCATAGAATATATTGAATTTGAACATCAGCCAGAAATTATAATAATATACACACCAACCCCTGAACAACATAAAAAAAATAAAATTCCATAAAAAAATCTCAAAAAATTAAAAAAAAAAGGATAAAGAAATCAAAATATTAAAGAAATTATTAATCCTAATAAAGGAATAATAAAATAAATTATATAATTACCAAAATTTAAAAAATAAAACTCCCTAGAAAATAATTTTAAAGCATCAGAAAAAGGCTGTAATAAACCCAAAAATCCTACCTTATTAGGACCTTTACGAAAATGAATATAACCTAAAACCTTTCGCTCAAATAAAGTAAAAAAAGCTACAGATAATAAAATAAATATTATTAAAAAAATTGTTCTAATAATAAACATTTATTGAATGTAAATATTACATTATTAAATTCTAAATTTAAAGCACTTTTTCTGCCAATTCAACAAAAAATAAATTTTATATTTTAAAAGTCCTTTCGTACTAATTAAAAAAAAATGAAGATAGAAACCAACCTGGTTTACACCGGTTTGAACTCAGATCATGTAATTTTTTAAAGGTCGAACAGACCTAAAATTGTAAAACCTACCCCACAACTTTAAATTAATCCAACATCGAGGTCGCAATCATATTTATTGATAAGAACTCTCCAAATACATCACGCTGTTATCCCTAAGGTATCTTTTTCTTACTATCTAAAAAAAGGATCAAAATAAACAAAAATATTTGTAAAAAATAATTAAAGTTTAAAATTTTAACTGTCACCCCAACAAAAAAATTTTCAATATATTTAAATAAATACAACAAAAAAAAAAATAAATTAAATTTTTAAGATCTATAGGGTCTTATCGTCACTCAAAAAAATTTGATCTTTTTAAATCAAAAATAAAATTCAAAAAAATTTAATTAATAAAGATGTTTTTTCATCTAACCATTCATTCTAGACCTCAATTAAAAGACTAATTATTATGCTACCTTAGCACAGTTAAAATACTGCGGCTGTTAAATTAATTCACTGAGCAGGATTGACCTAAAATAAAAAACTTAAGGACATGTTTTTGTTAAACAGGTGAAAAACAAATTTTTGCCAAGTTCATAAATTAAATTTTAATTATAAATTTACTAATTCAATCATTTTAAAATAAATAAAAACCAATTTAAAATAACTAATAAAAAAATAAATTTAACTAAAAATTAAATATTTAAATTTTTTACAAACTTTTAATTAAGACAAATTTTAAATCTAAAAAAAATAATGTAAACACAAAAAATTATAATTATTTAACAAGATTATCCCCACTAAAATTAGAAACCAAAATGAAAAAATTAAAAATAATTATTCAAAAAGTAATCCTTAATTTAATTAAATTCTTAGTTAACTAGATATTAACCCAAACGAAATTTCATTTCAAAACCAAATTAAATTTTTATCTTAATTTTTTAACATTAATAAACAAACTAATTTAAATCTTGAATATTCGAGAAAATAATTTATAAATTAAAAAAATTAATTAACCCTGATACAAAAGGTACTACAAAAAAGTATTCTTCTTAAAAATAAATTAATTTACCCTTTCAGTAAAATAAACTAAAAAAAATAAAATTTTATAAAAATATTAAAAACAAAAAAAATTACATTTTAATTAAATATAAAAAAAATTAAATTTAAACAATTTATTTCAGAAAAAATCAAATTAATGATTAAAAATTTTATTGTAAATAAAAAAAATTTTCCGTTTCTAGATACACTTTCCAGTACATCTACTTTGTTACGACTTGTCCCAATTAATGGGAATGACGGGCGATATGTACATTTATAAGAACTCAATTCAAAAAATTAAAAAAAAAAAATTACTTTTAAATCCATATTCAATTTTAATATAAATTAAAAAATCAAAAAAAAAAAATTATAGTAACCCATAATAACCCAAATATAATTGCACCTTGACCTAACATAATAATTATAAAATAATAAGAAAATAAATTTTCATTATAATCAACGACAGAGATATACAAAATAATTAAGGTAAAATAAATCGTGGATTATCATTTAAATTACAGGTTCCTCTAAAAAGATTTAAAAACCGCCAGATCTTTTAAATTTAAAAAAAAATTATTTACTAACTGGATTATAAAAAATTAACTAAAATAACAGGGTATCTAATCCTGGTCTAAAATTTAGATTAAACAGATAAAATAAATAATTAATTAATAAATTTCACCTAAATTAAAAAACTTTAAAAAAATAAACTGAAATCCAAAAAAAAAAATTAACTTAAACATGAAATATAACCGCGAATGCTGGCATAACATTTTCCTGTTTTAATAAAAATTTATCAAATTAAAAACCTAATGTAAATTAAAACTAATTACTGAAAATTAAAGAATATTCATTTAGAAAATAAAATCTTCAAAAAAGTTACATGCAAAAAATTCTTAAAATTAATTCTTAGAACTAAAATCAAACTCTTTATAACAATAATCCATTTTGTGGAACTTTAATTAATATTTCCCACCAATAAAAAAAAAAAAATAAATAATTTAATTAAAATAATTAGCCCCCACTAATTAACTTAACTAAATATTTTTATTTTTAAACAATAATCCATTTTGTGGAACTTTTTCTTAAACCGCTAGACAAATTTATGTAATTATTTAATTAATATAATTTAAACAAATAAATATTAGTAATTAAATATATTATTATAAATTATATATATATATATATACAAGTTTTTTTTTTTTTTTTTTTTTTTTTAATAATTAATATAATAAATATAGAAAATATAAATTATGAATATATTTATTTTATTTATAAATATATAGATTATTTATTTATAATGTAAAATTTTATTTAAATTATAATTATTTATTTAAACTAAATATATTTATATTAATATTTATATAATATATATAAATATAATATATATTAATACTTAAATGACATAAATAAAGGATTATTTATATTGTTTATAAATTATTTTTTATATATTAATTATATCCATGAATTACATATTAATTATTAATAATTTAAATAAATAATTGAATGGGTTAATGGATTTTATTATTATATAATAAATGTTTAATTAAAATATAGTATAATACAATATATATATATATATATATAAATAAATATTTAATATATAATAATATAATATATATATATATATATTTATTTAAATATTTTATTAATATTAAAATATTTAAATATATTCTTTATTTTTTTTTTAGTATAATAATATTTATGTAATATTCTTATTATTAATAAAATATTTTATTATAAAAACGACAATTTTTAAATCAAAAACACTGAAATTTAATTAAAAAAATATATTTTTTAAAAATTGTAAAAAAAAACGACTTTTTAGACAAAATTTTCAAAAAAATGTCAAAAAAATGCCAAAAAATGTCAAAAAAATGCCAAAAAATGTCAAAAAATGTCAAAAAATGTCAAAAAAATGTCAAAAAATGTCAAAAAAATGTCAAAAAATGTCAAAAAATGTCAAAAAAATGTCAAAAAATGTCAAAAAATATAAATATAAAAAAATATATAAAAAAATAAAAATCAAAAAAAAAAATTACAAAACTTTTAAATCTTCCTAATTTATATATTTAGATAATTATAGTCACGTATAATTTTTTTTTCATTATAAAGTAA